ATTGCACGCGTCGAATGGATCAGAGAGGGTAGGGTTCCTCTACAAACAATTCGTGCTAAAATTGATCATTGTTCCTATACAACTCGAACTATTTATGGCGTATTAGGCATCAAAATTTGGACATTTGTAGACGAGGAATAATGGACCCTTATTTGTCTTGCCATTCTGTCCAGTGATAGAACAAAAAAAAAATGCCAAATTTTATTCTTTTTCGATTAAATCAAACAAAACCGAGCAATTCTAATTCTATAAGGTTAAATAAAAATTAGATTGACCATTTATTATAATTGCTATGCTTAGTGTGTGACTCGTTAGTTTTTTTAGAGTTTCATAGTATAGTTGGGATTCAAAAAATTTGACCGACCCTCACTATGAGCTTACTAATTATATAAACTAATAACCAACTTATTGCTTCGTATTGTCGAGATTCCAAGAAACAGTCACTATATGATCGATCATATAGTTGTAGCAACTGAAATTTTTCATAAAAAATTTCAATCTTATTTATTATAGGTTGCGAAGCAAAAAGGGATGTGGATAAATGGAAGGATGATAGAAAGAGAGAACAAAAGTATCAATGATATATTATTCCAATATGTATGGTCTATGAATTATCTCACAAAAGGCAATGTGATAAAGCATCAATACTGATATCAATACTGATATAATATCAATAATTAAAGATATCAATAATTAAAGATAAAGAGCCTCGGGTTAATAGAAACTAAGGAAATTGACTCAGAAACCAATTTTGTTGGGCTCCATTGCAGAGTTCGGGCCTAACCATTAACGAAGAGGCTATGGGAACGACAGAACCCATGATTGCATAGGATTCCATTGAAAACAAACGAATCCTAATGATTCATTGGGTGGGATGGCGGAACGAACCAAGAAAAAATTGATTTATATTTATTCTAAGGTCTAACCCTACGAATGAAAGCACGAAAGAGTCAATATTCGCCCGCGAAACCTTTAGTTTTTAGTTATTGAATTACATACAATCTGCATTTTGTTTTGGCGTGATTCGCTAAAAACAAAATCTAAGCGTCTAATTGTATATCTGGTCTAGTATATACAGCTTACTCTTAAGTATATAACATAACAATACTAAACTATACTAGAATAACAAAATAAAACAATATAACAAAACAAAATAACACACTAAATTCCATTACATTACTAAGTGTATTGTGTATCATTCTTTAATTAATATTAAAGATATGTGTATCCATAGTACTATTAATGAATCATTTCATTCGCGAGGAGCCGGATGAGAAGAAACTCTCATGTCCGGTTCTGCAGTAGAGATGGAATTTAATTAAGAAAGAACCATCAACTATAACCCCAAAAGAACAAAATTTCGTAAACAACATAGAGGAAGAATGAAGGGAATATCTTGTCGAGGCAATCGTATTTGTTTCGGCGGATATGCTCTTCAAGCACTTGAACCCGCTTGGATCACGGCTAGACAAATGGAAGCAGGACGAAGAGCAATGACACGATATGCGCGTCGTGGCGGAAAAATATGGGTACGTATATTTCCCGACAAACCTGTTACAGTAAGACCCGCAGAAACACGTATGGGTTCGGGGAAGGGGGCCCCCGAATATTGGGTCTCCGTTGTTAAACCGGGTCGAATACTTTATGAAATGGGCGGAGTATCAGAAACTGTAGCCAGAGCAGCTATTAAAATAGCTGCGCGCAAGATGCCTATACGAACTCAATTCGTTATTGAGGGATAGGAATGCAGAAATAAAAAAAAGATGATGATGAAAAAATATAGGTTTATTTTTTTATAGACAGACAATATTTATTTTGATTTCTTTTAGCCTTTTCAGCGAAATAGCAGATTAATAACAGATTTAAATAAAAATGATATGATTCAACCTCAGACCCTTTTGAATGTAGCGGATAATAGTGGAGCTCGAAAATTGATGTGTATTCGAATCCTAGGAGCTGGTAACCAACGATATGCTCATATTGGTGACATTGTTGTTGCCGTAATCAAAGAAGCAGTACCAAATATGCCTCTAGAAAGATCAGAAGTTATTAGGGCTGTAATTGTACGTACATGTAAAGAACTTAAACGTGACAACGGCATGATAATACGATATGATGACAATGCCGCGGTTGTTATTGATCAAGAAGGAAATCCAAAAGGAACTCGAGTTTTTGGTGCAATCGCTCGGGAATTGAGACAGTTGAATTTTACTAAAATAGTTTCATTAGCTCCCGAGGTATTGTAAATACTAGTAGTAGATTAAACTATGATATAGCAGGGTATCTGAGATGGGTCAATTAGTAGATTGTGTATCACGCATATACTTTTAATTAATATAAATATAATGAAATTCTAATTTTTATTATTTTAATAATTAAAATAATAAAAATAAAAACATGTTGATTATATCAAAATTAGGAGGTACCAATAATTATAGTTCACCATGGGTAAGGATACTATTGCCAATATAATAACTTCTATAAGAAATGCTGACCTGAATAAAAAAAGAACGGTTCGAATAGCATCTACTAATATTACCGAAAACATTGTAAAAATACTTCTACGAGAGGGTTTTATCGAAAACGTTCGTAAACATCAGGAAAGTAACAAATGTTTCTTGGTTTTAACCCTACGACATAGAAGGACTCGAAAGGGAATATATAGAACTATTTTAAAACGTATCAGCCGACCCGGTTTACGAATCTATTCCAACTATCAACAAATTCCTAAGATTTTAGGTGGAATGGGGATTGTAATTCTTTCTACTTCTCGAGGTATAATGACGGATCGAGAAGCTCGACTAGAAAAAATCGGGGGAGAAATTTTATGTTATATATGGTGATCTTACACCACCTCCTCCTATTAGCTTAATTTTATCTCTAACTTCCCTTTCCATTTATTTTATAAAAAGAGAGTAAAAATGAGTTATATAACCCTTCCTTCCTCCATTAGTTGTTAGTTGATACTTCAAGGGGCTTACCTAGAATGAAAGACTAAAAATTGATTCATGAAGGTTTAATCGCTTCCCAACAGTATGTTCCGGGTCCTTTTAGATAATGAAGATATAATTCTTTCTAGGTTATGTTTCAGGGAGGATACGGCGCAGTTTTATATAGATACTACCACGAAATAGAGTTAAAATCGAAGTAAATCGTTATGTTATGATTCAACCAAGGGACGTATAATTTATAGAATTCGCAACAAGGATTCAAACGATTAGGTGATTTTTTTAAACATTCCTTTCGTGGGGATACAATTTTAAGTTAACAAAAATCAAGAAACTTATTTTTCCAAAAAGTAGATTCAGAATTAAGTTAAGGAATGATAAATATGAAAATAAGGGCTTCTGTTCGTAAAATTTGTGAAAAATGTCGACTTATTCGTAGGCGCGGACGCATTATAGTGATTTGTTCCAATCCGAGACATAAACAGAGACAAGGGTAATCTTTCTAAACTAAATCAAGAACTTTCTAAAATAAAAAGAAGGATCTGTGTAAAAGAATCTGTTTTAACATGAGATGGATATCTCCGTATCTTTCTGTATATTTCTGACTCATATTTATGAGATGATAAAATATGACAAAACCTATACCAAGAATTAGTTCGCGTAAGAATGGGCGTAGTGGTTCACGTAAGAATGGACGTAGAATACCAAAAGGTGTTATTCATGTTCAAGCAAGTTTCAACAATACCATTGTCACTGTTACAGATGTACGAGGGCGGGTAGTTTCTTGGGCCTCCGCGGGTACTTCTGGATTCAAAGGCACAAAAAGAGGGACACCTTATGCTGCTCAAGCGGCAGCTGTAAATGCTATTCGTACGGTAGTTGATCAGGGCATGCAACGAGCAGAAGTTATGATAAAAGGCCCCGGTCTCGGAAGAGATGCAGCATTACGAGCCATCCGTAGAAGTGGTCTACTATTAAGTTTCGTGCGCGATGTAACACCTATGCCACATAATGGATGTCGACCTCCTAAAAAAAGACGTGTGTAGAAATAAGAGTTAAATGGATTTCAAGAGAAATAAATGATTCAATGATCTGATCAAATAACAATATTTAGTATGGTTCGAGAGGAAGTAGGAGGGTCCACTCGAACATTACAGTGGAAGTGTGTTGAATCAAGAATAGATAGTAAGCGTCTTTATTATAGTCGTTTCATTCTGTCCCCACTTATGAAAGGTCAAGCCGATACCATAGGTATTGCCATGCGAAGGGCTTTACTTGGAGAAATAGAAGGAACATGTATCACACGCGCAAACTCTGAGAAGGTACCACATGAATATTCTACAATAGTAGGTATTAAAGAATCAGTCCACGAAATCTTAATAAATTTGAAAGAAATTGTATTGAGAAGTACTCTATATGGAGTTAGAGACGCATATATTTGCGTCAGAGGTCCTAGACACGTAACCGCTCAAGATATCATCTCACCACCTTCTGTAGAAATAGTTGACACGACACAGCATATAGCTAACCTGACGGAACCAATTGATTTGTGTATTGAATTACAAATCAATAGGGATCGCGGATATCGTATGAAACCCACAAATAACTCTCAAGATGAAAGTTACCCTATAGATGCCGTATCCATGCCCGTTCGAAATGTAAATCATAGTATTCATTCTTATGAGGATGGGAATGAAAAACAAGAGATACTTTTTCTAGAAATATGGACGAATGGTAGTTTAACTCCTAAGGAAGCACTTTATGAAGCTTCTCGTAATTTGATTGATTTATTTATTCCTTTTCTACATGCGGAGGAAGAGGGCATTAATTTCAAGGAAAATCAAAACAGGTTTACTCTACCCTCTTTTACCTTTCAAGATCGATTAACTAATTTAAAGAAAAACAAAAAAGGAATTCCATTGAAATGTATTTTTATTGACCAATTAGAATTGCCTTCCAGGACCTATAATTGTCTCAAAAGATCCAATATACATACATTATTGGACCTTTTGAGTAATAGTCAAGAAGACCTTATGAGAATTGAATATTTTT